GAACTATCTATGGAATCTTAGGTATCAAAATTTGGATATTTGTAAACCAAGAATAAGAAAATAAGAATAATGGAACTTTCTTTATCTCGCCATTCTGCTCATCAATAGAAAAAATTTAGAAAATATTTTCTTCTTTTTTTTCTTAATCAAAGAAAAACGAACAATTCTAATTCTATAAGGTTGAATAAAAATTTGATTTACCCTTTTTTTAAATTAAATTTAAAAATTTTAGTATAATTGCTATGCTCAGTGTGTGACTCGTTAGTTTTTTCTTTAGAATTGAGAATTGAAACTGAAAAGAAAAATAGGCTGACCACACTATAAACTTAATAACTATCAAAACTAAAGAAACTCAAAACTCATAACCAACTTATTGCTTCGTATTGTCGAGATCCCAAGAAACAGTCACTATATGACTGAATCAACCATATAGTTGTAGCAACTGAAATCCTTTTCATAAAAAAGAAATCTGATTATGAATTGTGAAAAAAAAAGGGATGTGGAAAAAGGAAGGGTGATAGAAAGAGAGAATAAAGATCTAAATGATATTAAATGATATATGATTCCCATATGTATGGTTTATGAAGAATTACCCCATAAAAAAGGCAGTGTTATAAAGCATCAACATTAATATACTTAATATACAATAACATTAATAACATTAATATACAATAAAAAGATAATAAAATAATAATCTAATAAAATAATAATATAAAGAATCTAATCAATATGGAATCTAATCAATATGGATAATATAGTCTAATAGTCTATTATATATGTAAGTATGTAATTAAGATAGAAAAATAAAGAATCTAAATAATATAAAATAGAGAAAAATTTAATTGAGCTTCGGGTTAAGAAAAACTGAGGAGATTGACTCGGAAACAAATAACAGATTCTGTTGAGAGCTCCATTGCAGAGTTCAGGCCTAAGTATTAATAGAGAAGTTATGGGAACGATGGAACCTGTGATTACATAGGATTTTCTTGAAAACGAATCAATCCTAAGGATTCATTGGGTAGGATGGCGGAATGAACCAAGAAAAAAATGGATTTCTTCTGAATGGTCATGAATTGACCCTACAAATGAAGGAGGAAAGAGTTAATATTCGCCCGCGAAACTTTTCTTTATTTTTATTTCATTTAAGAATTTCATTTATTGGATGACTATTGGCGTGATTCAATAGAGGTAAAGAAAAATACTTTAGAGATTTTGCTAAAAGAAAGAAGCATTATTATTATATATTATTATATTCTATTATTATATTCTATAGAATATAATAATATAAAAAAACACGCCTAGTTATCTAGTTATATAAGTTATATATACAGCCTACAAAATTAAATATAAAAAAATTAGTATATTCTTTCTTTTGTCTTTTGATAGTTTGATAGAATAAAATACATATTTCTATGTAATCTATGTAATATTCATTTTATTGAATCATTTCATTCGCGAGGAGCTGGATGAGAAGAAATTCTCATGTCCGGTTCTGCAGTAGAGATGGAATTAAGAAACAACCATCAACTATAACCCTAAAAGAACCAGATTTCGTAAACAACATAGAGGTAGAATGAAGGGAATATCTTGCCGAGGCAATCATATTTGTTTTGGCAGATACGCTCTTCAGGCACTTGAACCTGCTTGGATCACAGCTAGACAAATAGAAGCAGGGCGAAGAGCAATGACACGATATGCGCGTCGTGGTGGAAAGATATGGGTACGTATCTTTCCTGACAAACCTGTTACTGTAAGACCTACAGAAACACGTATGGGTTCGGGCAAAGGATCCCCCGAATATTGGGTATCCGTTGTTAAACCGGGCCGAATAATTTATGAAATGAGTGGAGTATCTGAAGCTGTAGCCAAAGCAGCTATGGAAATAGCTGCATGCAAAATGCCTATACGAACTCAATTTGTTATTTCAGTATAGGTAAACAAAAGTAAAAGAAGAAAAGGAGTATTAAGAATAAAAAACAACCACGGATTTCTTTATCTCTGGACAGACAATATTTCTTTTTTCCATTATCTTGAAATAAGAGATTCAAATAAAAATGATATGATTCAACCTCAGACCCTTTTGAATGTAGCGGATAACAGTGGAGCTCAAAAATTAATGTGTATTCGAATCATAGGAACTGGTAATCACCGATATGCTCATCTTGGCGATGTTATTGTTGCTGTAATAAAAGAAGCAGTGCCCAACATGCCTCTAGAAAGATCAGAAATAATTAGAGCTGTGATTGTACGCACATGTAAAGAACTCAAACGTGACAACGGCATGATAATACGATATGATGACAATGCAGCGGTTATCATTGATCAAGAAGGAAATCCAAAAGGAACTCGAATTTTTGGTGCAATTGCTCGAGAATTGCGACAGTTGAATTTTACTAAAATCGTTTCATTAGCACCCGAAGTCTTATAGATGAAAATAGGATATATCCTATCTTTCTATCTATATATAGAATAATTAGTATATATAGAATAATTAGAATATATGAAATAGATCCGATTAATAGATTGTGCGTGTCTCATGTATATATTTGAAATTTCTAATAATTTTTGAGAATCTATAATAATAAAAAAAATAATTCAATAAAAAAGAAAACAAAAAAGAAGCATGTTGACTATATCAAAATTAGGGGGCACCAATAACTATAGTTCATCATGGGTAGGGACATTATTGCCGATATAATAACTTCTATAAGAAATGCTGACATAGATCAAAAAGGAAGAGTTAAAATAGTATCTACTAATATCACTAAAAACATTGTGAAAATACTTTTACGAGAAGGTTTTATTGAAAACGTTCGAAAACATCAAGAAAGTCAAAAAAATTTCTTGGTTTCAACCTTACGACATAGAAAGACTAGGAAAGGTAATAAAATCAATTTAAAGCGTATCAGCCGACCTGGTCTACGAATATATTCCAACTATCAACAAATTCCTAAGATTTTAGGTGGAATGGGAATTGTAATCCTTTCTACTTCTCGAGGTATAATAACAGATCGAGAAGCTCGATTAGAAAAAATTGGAGGAGAAATTTTGTGTTATATATGGTAATTCTCCTAGGATACCCTAAATTTCTCTCGAACTTACTATTTGTAAAATCGAGAGAAGAAGTGAATTATAGAACTCTTCCTCTATTAGTTAATACTTAAAGGGGGGTTCCTTGGAATGAGAGAACAGAAATTGATTCATGAGGGTTTAATTACTGAATCACTACCCAACGGTATGTTCCGAGTTCGATTAGATAATGAAGATTTAATTCTAGGTTATATTTCAGGGAGAATCCGGCGCAGTTTTATACGTATACTACCCGGAGATAGAGTCAAAATTGAAATGAGTCGTTATGATTCAACCAGGGGACGTATAATTTATAGACTTCGCAAAAAAGATTCGAACGATTAGATCATTCTTTTAAACTTTTAAACATTCTTTTCGTAGAGATATAATTCAAAGTTCAAAAATGTAATAAACTGATTTTTGTTTTCAAAAAAAAAAATAGATTTAGAATGAAAGTAAGGAATGATAAATATGAAGATAAGGGCTTCTGTTCGTAAAATTTGTGAAAAATGTCGCTTGATTCGTAGGCGGGGGCGAATTATAGTTATTTGTTCCAATCCGAGACATAAACAGAGACAGGGGTAAAGAACTTTTTCATTTTTCTTTTGAAAAGAAAACCCATGTAGATGTAAAAAGAAATAAAAAAGGATTCGTTTTCATATGAAATGGATATCCCCGTCTCTTTCTGTAGATTTCTGATTCTTTTTTCTTTTTATTTTCTTCTTATAAATATAATCTAATAAAATATGACAAAACCTATAGCAAAAATTAGTTTACGTAAGAATGCACGTATTGGTTCAAATAAGAATGAACGTAGAATACCAAAAGGAGTTATTCATGTTCAAGCGAGTTTCAATAATACTATTGTAACTGTTACAGACGTACGAGGTCGGGTGGTTTCTTGGGCTTCCGCAGGTACTTCTGGATTCAGAGGCACAAGAAAAGGAACACCCTATGCTGCTCAAGCCGCAGCATTTAATGCTATTCGGACATTAGTTGATCAGGGTATGCAACGAGCAGAAGTTATGATAAAAGGTCCAGGTCTCGGAAGAGATGCGGCATTACGAGCTATTCGTAGAAATGGGATACTATTAAGTTTCGTACGTGATGTAACACCCATGCCGCATAATGGATGTCGCCCCCCTAAAAAAAGACGTGTGTAGAAAAAAGAATTCAATGATTCTGATCCAATAATTATAAATAAAAGAAAAATAATAGTATGGTTCGAGAAGACGTAGTAGGATCCACTCGAACACTACAGTGGAAATGTGTTGAATCAAGAGTAGACAGCAAGCGTCTTTATTATGGTCGTTTCGTTCTGTCCCCGCTTATGAAAGGTCAAGCCGATACCATAGGTATTGCCATACGAAGGGCTTTACTTGGAGAAATAGAAGGAACATGTATCACACGTGCAACATCTGAAAATGTGCTGCATGAATATTCTACGATAGCAGGTATTGAAGAATCAGTACATGAAATTTTACTCAATTTGAAAGAGATTGTATTGAGAAGTAATCTTTATGGAGTTAGGAACGCATCCATTTGCGTCAGGGGTCCCAAATACATAACAGCTCAAGATATCATCTCACCACCTTCTGTAGAAATAGTTGACACGACACAGCATATAGCTAACCTGACAGAATCAATTGATTTGTGTATTGAATTACAAATAAAGAGAGATCGCGGATATCGTATGAAATCCACAAATGACTCTCACGATGGAAGTTATCCTATAGATATTGTATCTATGCCTGTTCGAAATGCGAATCATAGTATTCATTCTTATGGGAATGGGAATGAAAAACAAGAGATACTTTTTATAGAAATATGGACGAATGGAAGTTTAACTCCTAAAGAAGCACTTTATGAAGCTTCTCGTAATTTGATTGATTTATTGATTCCTTTTCTACATGCAGAGGAAGAGGACATGAATTTTAAGGAAAATGAAAACAGATGGAATCTACCCCCTTTTTCCTTTCAAGACAAATTTACTAATCTCAATAAAAACAAAAAAGGAATTCCATTGACATGTATTTTTATTGACCAATCAGAATTGTCTTCCAGGACCTATAATTGTCTCAAAAGATCCAATATACATACATTATTGGACCTTTTGAGTCACAGCCAAGAAGATCTTATGAAAATGGAATATTTTCGTACAGAAGATGTAAAACAGATATTGAGCACTGTACAGAAGCATTTTGCAATAAATTTACTTAAGAAAAAGTTATAATTTTAAATCCATTGGATTCTTTTCATTTTTTCTTTTTTAGAAAGAAAAAAGAATAGAATAAGTTTTGAATCTCCGACACAGTCCATATATTTGCAGAATAGATCATAAAATAGATCATAAAAAGATTGATGTATCTAAGGAAGATCCCCTTCTGGATCTTCCTTAGATATCTATTTTGTGGTATTTAACGGTTTAATCAATTTGAAAAAGACCTAAAGTTAAGGATTTCTCAATAGGTAAAGTTGCTCCAATCCCTAACCAAAGAGCTACTGCGGTACCGATCAAAAAGACTGTTGTGGCTACTGGACGACGAAATGGATTTTGGAATTTATTGACATTCTCCAAAAAAGGTACTGTCAATAATCCTAGTGGTACTGAAACCATTAAAAGAACACCCAATAACTTATTGGGTACTGTGCGAAGTATTTGAAATACGGGAAAGAAGTACCATTCGGGTAATATTTCCAACGGAGTTGCAAACGGATCCGCCGGTTCACCGATCATTGACGGCTCTAGAACTGCTAAGCCCACATTACATGCAATAGTGCCTAGAATTACTACTGGAAAAATATATAAAAGATCATTGGGCCATGCGGGTTCTCCATAATAATTATGTCCCATCCCTTTAGCCAATTTAGCTCTTAATACAGGATCATTCAAATCAGGTTTCTTTGTTATTTGGATAGGTGAATTCTTGTGGATCCATCCCCCAAAGGAACCGGACATGATAATTTTTTATCATCCGGCTCGAGCAAGAATCAAAAGAATCACAGAAATAGATTCATAAAACATAAATAGGTTCATAGAACCATATAAGATCTATATTTCATACATATCTACATAGATAATGTAGAATGATTCTCTGTAAGAAAATATTTATAAAATTACATTTCCCCAAGTTTCAACGATTCATTATTCATTGCAAAGAATTCAGTTCTGTTGGAAATGCTCAATATCCAAGTCGGCTTACAAATTAGATCATGATCAAGTGCTTTTTGGATTGTCTCATGTCTTTTGGTTAGTATTTATCCCCACAATATCTTGATTGTATTCCATACAAAAATACAAAATTTTTACTTGTTACTAATAAAATCTTAGCCCCTGTTCTTCCTTAGATCCCTTTTTTCACTCCGATAGTATCATAGATCAGGGTTGATGCAGAGGAAATGAATGCATCTACATACTATAAAAACTTACTAAGATTACTATCCAATTAGACTATCAAATTAATTTTAAGAAAAATTACTAAAAAAAAAAGAAAAATCAAACTAAAGTGAATAAATAGAACATTGGATCATTCCACATCACTTATTATAGGGATCTTACGGAGCCTTTTCATGCATGACAAGATTCGGGTATGATCATAGAAAATATTCTCCTCAAGTGAACCGGCCTATCCTATTATCCTATGCTATATAAAGGGATTGACGTGATGGTTGGATGCGGAGACACATTGGGTTGTGAATTCCAACGTGGCGGATAAAATCATATATCTGCACGGGCCAATCAATAGTTCAAGTCACACACTCCCATAATCCATCCTCTGTTTAGGAAAATATACTTCAACTATTCTATTCGTATCAAATAAAAAATACTTCAGAGTTGAATAGAAGTATCCAAATAACATGCCTTATTTTTAAACAATCCATATTTGTAGCAATGAAAGACTCTTGTCCCTCCCCGATATGATAAATTACAAAGATCTATGATCTGCCTTTTCTATAAAGGACCCGAAATACCTTGCTTACGTATCATTGGAAAGTGCATTAACATAAATACGGCAGTAAGAAGAGGTAATACAAAAGTATGTAAACTATAAAAACGAGTCAAAGTGGACTGGCCCACACTAGCACTTCCACGTAATAATTCTACCAAAGGTGATCCTATTATAGGAATAGCTTCAGGCACACCTGTTACAATTTTTACTGCCCAATAGCCAATTTGGTCCCAAGGCAAGGAATAACCAGTTACGCCAAAAGATGCGGTCAATACAGCCAGAACCACTCCGGTAACCCAAGTTAATTCGCGGGGTTTTTTAAAACCACCCGTAAGATACACACGAAAGACGTGCAAGATCATCATTAGAACCATCATACTTGCTGACCATCGATGAACTGATCGAATTAACCAACCAAAGTTGGCCTCAGTCATTATGTATTGAACAGAAGAAAAAGCCTCTGTAACAGTTGGACGATAGT